ATTTTGGAAATTTTTTATCAATATACTGTTTCTTATACACACACATCTCCATTATGGAATGGAGAATGGTAATATTTAGGATTCATTAAAAAATCAAGAATACATTCCTGGGAGAAAGCCTTCCCGTATTGGGCACTAATATTTTTTTAACGTCTAATTAGATCGGGTAATCATTCAAATTAAGAACGGAAGCTCGTTGCTTTTTCTTTCCCTATAATCAAAATGAAATTAATTGAAGCCGCGGGGCCCTATCCATTTATTAATTCGACCCAACTTGAAATTGACTTCGGTTTGCTCCCTTTCACTAATTTAAAGAAGGTTTTGTACCGAGCCGGAATAAACTATTCTCAGAACTCTTAATTGATACGACATGCTATTTTTTCCATTCATTCCCTTTCAGGATCAGTCGTGGTCTTCCAAACTTTACCGATGGTATGGACGAATCCCTCGCTTCATCTAATGTGTAAAAGATCCTAGCCGCACTTAAAAGCCGAGTACTCTACCGTTGAGTTAGCAACCCAAATAGAAAAAAAGGTATGTAGATACAATCAGAATAAAACAAAATAATGAAATCAAAGAATTAAAGTACGAAATAAAAAAATATAAAAAAAAATTATAATCTATTTGGAACATAAAAATGACTAAATTAGATGAAAGAATAAAAAATTTCCCAATTAAAATAAATAAAGAAATGTAAAAAATGCTAGACCATCCCCTATTTCTATGTTATCCACCTTTTTCAATTAAAAATTCGGGTATCAAAGCTAATCCAACGAACCCATCATTTGAATCAACTAAGGTAAAAAATCAAACCTATGAGACGGAAATAAATAGAGCTGCTTATCAAGATGAATTATATTTGTTCGATACAATGTTGTCAATATAAAGGGTAAGAAAAGAATACGATGGAAAAAATACAAGAACTTAAATTGAAATAATAGTAAAAAAAAAAAAAGACTTGTGTTGGATTGGCACTGCATATATACTAAAATTTTTAGTTTATAAATAAAGAAGAAGTAGAAAATTGAATCAATATAAGTCGAATAAAGACCTTCGATTCCTTGTTTCTTACTTGTTATTAGAATTCGAATGAAAACCACCCGATTGCAGGTAATGCCAGAATTTTCTATTTTGTGAGGATCAATCAAATAAGGTTTTCGTTAGAAAAAGATTCTATAAAAGCAATGATAAATAGATACTAATAGGATAAATAGATACTAATAGAGCAAGAAAAGAAGGAAATAAAAAAAAATAGTATAGAAAAGATATCCAAAATGATATAGAAATCACTATCCTACCCTTAGTTTTTATTTCCTTAATTTAATTGAATTTCGTTTGATTAGGGCAAAGTTCCTTAAAAACCTCTGCCTTTTTTAAAATATCCTGAACAGTTCCTGTAGGCTGAGCGCCTTTTTCAAGGAAATAGAGAATAGCGGGAACGTTTAAATAAGTTTGATTCTTGATCGGATCATAAAAACCCACTTTCCGAAGATCTCTTCCTTCTCTTCGGGATCGAACATCAATTGCAACGATTCGATAGACGGCTCATCGGGATAGATGTAGATGAAAAAGAACCCCCCCCCTAGAACCGTATAGGAAGTTTTCTCCTCGTACGGCTCGAGAAAAAATGATTCGAAGTTTTGTCTATGGATAAAATTATAATAAATAGTAAAGGAATCCGTAAAAGAAATTAGCCTATAATTTAACTCATAGTCATTTTTATTTATCATAGTCATTTTTATTTAGCTTCCTTCCTGAAAAATAAAAAATCATTTGTACTCATAACTCAAGTTCAATAATTCTCAAATATATTAAAGAAAATTAAGATATTTTTTTATTGAGTGGTCTTTAACCCCCCTTTTGTCTCGTTGAAAATCTATTTGGATTCTTTATTCGGATCTGTGAGACAATTGAAGCGGTGTTTCCTTGTTCTGGGATCCTTTATCTTTGTTTTAAATCATTGGGTTTAGACATTACTTCGGTGCTTCTTAATCCTTTCAAAATGGTAGCAACATACCCCTTTTGTGATTTCTTTCTATCAAAGAATCATACCGACGGTTGATTCGTGCGCGATACACTGTGGATCGAAAAAGTTTTTGCCGTTCCAACAATTTTTTTTGAATTGAAAATTTGCTCGAATCGGATCCTTTCGATTTCTATATCGAAGATATACTTACGAAGTTGTTCCAATTTATTGATTGGCATTAACCCTAGATCGTTGCCCCTGAGAAATTAATCAATACTTTCTACTCGAGCTCCATCATGAACTATTTACATTACAACCCAATAAAAAAAGAAGGGTTCTAGTAGAATAGAACAAACGACGTCGAGCCAAGAGCACCTTCATTCCTATATAAAATAAAATGGTGGATGTAAGAATAAGAATCCACACCGGATCGTGTCCTTCAAGTCGCACGTTGCTTTCTACCACATCGTTTTAAACGAAGTTTTACCATAACATTCCTTGGAACCAGTATGGAATTGATTCAATTATGGAATCATGAATAGTCATTGGTTCAGTCGGTACAGAGACATAGTCATTTATATTTTTTCTTATCTACATAGATAATAAAGATTTTTCTGAAGAAATCTTAGCAAGACCCGGGCTTTTTTTGTATGAATGGAACTTTTTTCTATAAATCTCTATCTCAAAAAAATATCTAACAGAAATATCTAGAAATCTAAATATAGAAATAACATAACTAACAGAAATAACACGAATAAATAAATTCTATAAATAAATTCTATTTGACTCTACCTCTTCAAGTGACTCAATAAGATAGACTGACCCATTTCCAACTTCCCAAAGATTCAACCCATAAGGAATCATTACAAATCTTGATAATTGAAAAAGTTTCCTACTTCGACATCATTATTTGAGTCAAGTTTTACTTTTACAGTAAAGACTACATTTGATTATCATAAGAAATAAAAATCTCTGTTTCTTTTCGAATAGAATTGTCAATGATTTAAAGCAAATAAGCTAAATAGATCGAACAATAAAAAGAAATATCATTGTTAAATATTTAAATTTTAATATTTTAGGGATGCAAATTCTTTTTCACAAAAATAGAAAGACTGTTGTCACTGAAATAGGATAACAATACATACCTGATAACAATACATACCTATAGGCTCAGCACTTCCTCATTTTATATGTATTTTCATATTTTGTTTAACCTGAGGTTAAGTAATCTTTCTGCAACTGTGATCTATGTCCCATCTTATCGTTATCTGGATCACAAAAGGATTCAGTTACATTTGCATGTCATTTGAACTCGATTTAGTTCAGTTTGTGAAAAACTGAGATATGATTCCGAAAAGAATCATTCAAAATCAAAAAAGAAAGAAGAATAATATTCTATCCAATATTAGACCTTGAAATAGAACCTTGTTGAATAAAAAAGATGTATTCGGATACAATGGATATGCTCTGGGACGGAAGGATTCGAACCTCCGAATAGCGGGACCAAAACCCGTTGCCTTACCACTTGGCTACGCCCCATTTCAATTTTTATTGGACACTAATACTAATTAATACTAATAAAGAATAATATTGGTATTAAGTGTTCGTCAATTCCAGTACAACTATCTATAGAAAATCTTTCTTCTTTATTCTTCTTTATAGTCTTTATTCTTCTTTATAGAATATATTATAGATTCGTGCTAGGATTTTGACATGTGTATATCTAGAATTCAACTAAATTTATTGATCATTACATATAATTCAATTAAGATATTGTATGAAAGTATGATTTCTTCTATTCTCCTTTGAGAATTGGAGGATTTTTGATTGAGCGGAAAAAGAAGGATTTTTTTGTCTACCTTACTTTCTTCATTTTTCCTTATATCAATAACTCAATCAAAATGCAATTATCTCGACGAACAAAATGTCTGTTATGCTTAATATCTTTAGTTTGATCTGTCTTAATTCTGCCCTTTATCCGAGTAGTCTTTTCTTCGCCAAATTGCCCGAAGCCTATGCTTTTTTGAATCCAATCGTAGATGTTATGCCAGTCATACCCCTGTTCTTTTTTCTTTTAGCCTTTGTTTGGCAAGCTGCTGTAAGTTTTCGATAAGATCTTGAATACTATCCTAGAAAATTCATGATTTATTCGAGAAAAATTATAACATTGATAAGATCAAATAAGTCTGGGAGTATGAACCTTCAATTCAAACATTGAAATTCTTGGATAGCCGCGACAAATTGGGCTCGCCCCATTTCCCGATTCGAATCCTTTTTCCGGCGAAAGACCTTATTAGGTTAGGGTCCCTTAGAATATCTAATTGTGGGTATGAAAGTGATTTGTGATAATCAAAGACTCTTATTACAAATTTCAACTTCATTTGAATTTCTGAACATTCTTTTCTATTTCGAGAATTCATTTCTTGGTGTCAAAATAGGATATGTGATATAAAAATGGAGGATCTATTATCTTTTCTCGTTTTTCTTTTTCAAAAAATGATCTTGGAGGTTGTGTAATGCTTACTCTCAAACTTTTCGTTTACACAGTAGTAATATTCTTTGTTTCTCTCTTCATCTTTGGATTCCTATCCAATGATCCAGGACGTAATCCTGGACGTGAAGAATAAAATAAAAATTTCGTTTTTCTTGCTTGATTTTCCAATTTTCTTAAGATTTTATTTTATATATTCCATACGTTTAACTAGGAAAAAATAAAAAGGGGTTTGCGAAATTTGAAAGAAAAAAATAGAAAGTCATCAACGGAAACGGAAAGAGAGGGATTCGAACCCTCGGTACGAATAACTCGTACAACGGATTAGCAATCCGCCGCTTTCGTCCACTCAGCCATCTCTCCCAATTGAAAAAGATAATTACTATGTTACATTACACATCAAGTAAGGATTAAAGAAAGTATTTCTTTCACACTCTTTATCGTTATTATATAATTAGCAATTCCATTTAGATGCTCGAAAGATCAAAATAGAAAGATAAATAAAGAAGACCTTCTTGCTTTTATTTTGTTCGAAGTGCCTTTTGGGCCTGGCCCGGTCAATACCCAGCCGGGCCTTTTTTTGTTCCAACGAATTCCCTTTATTTATAGGTATAGGAAACATACTCTAAATAAGATACCCAATTTGGTATCTGTGTAAGAATTTCCGTTCTGGGGTTTACATATACTTATCATTTTTGTTATAATGGAAATTGAGAAGGATTTTTGATTCAAAAGAATCAATTAAGTATGTTTTGTAGTTTATTATGTCATTAGGCAAACTTAATTTTCGATTCAAATCCAAGAATCATTCAGGAATTCTCAGTCAACGAATAGTTAATGGTTCCCATTTGTCATAAATTTTGGCTTTTTTGAATGAAAATATACATTTGATTTTTCAATAGAAAAGTGAGGGGAAGTTTTTCGGCATTGTATGTTTTGAGATACTATACAATCAATCGAGGGGGTGGATCAAATACAATCAAAAGGGGAAAAGGGTTTCTTTTAGAATTTTTATAAATTTAGAAAAAGGATTAAATTAAAAAAGGGATGCAAGTACAATAAACTAACGTTTAGTAATCCAACCCAGAAAATTTTATCCTATTTATTGTGTATCGTTTTGGCGGCATGGCCGAGTGGTAAGGCGGGGGACTGCAAATCCTTTTTCCCCAGTTCAAATCCGGGTGCCGCCTCATCAACAAACGAATCAAAATCTCTTATCTGCTGATATAAATCACCCAAATTTTCCCCAGCAGAACAGAATAACAGAATAAGGGGATTATTGATACTTGGTTGATTCTAAACATCTGTTCTGGGGATTTTGTAAAAGATTGGAAATCTTTCAATCTAAAATTCAAAGAAAGATTATATTATAATGGTCGAAGCAAGACTTCCTGATTCCCTTCTACTGCTAATGTAATGTCTACTGATTAGGTCTTGAATTTCATTGGGTAGCCGGCGGCTAATTCAACTACTAGTTGTGGAAAGTCCTTTATGTAATCTACATATATAGACTCGCGAGAATCTCTGAGTGTTCAGACATTCAATCACTATTAGATTGAGATTAGATGGATAATTTACTTTTTTATAGAAAAAGTGAAAAAAAAATAATTTTTTTTTGAAACCCCTCGTCAAGAGTATAATATACTATCTCCCAACTGCTTCAGAGAGACAGTCGGTAAAGGGTACGGATTAGATCAAATAGGAAATAAAAGTATGTAATAGATAGCAATTGATCTATTTTTACTTTGTTTTACTTTGAAAGGCAACAAAGAATGGGCTCTCTTTTTTTATTACTATATGTTCCATTAGTAACATTCCTTTGTAGCGTCATTGTGTATTTTACTTGTGTTTAGTCTTTCCCGATTAGAAATCATATAGGAATTTTTTAGAAATGGATTTATTTGATTGGTTCATCAATAGTGTTCGGCCAGAATCTTTTTTTGACTCTGGACCATGGATTCTACTATTATTAGTGAGCAATACAATAATGGAATATTTCTATCATAAAGATAAGGGACATAATTGACATGGATATAGTAAGTCTCGCTTGGGCTGCTTTAATGGTAGTCTTTACATTTTCCCTTTCACTCGTAGTATGGGGAAGAAGTGGACTTTAGAAGCACTACTAATTTAGTTGAGGAATGAAACGGTATCAATTGTTTTATAGATCGTTCTGCAACGCATTTTTTATTTGAATTGAAATAATTTTCAAATAAAAATATATTCATTTCGAAATTCCATTGGATTCTAGTGGAGAAATGTATTCTATAACAGTAAAACAATTATTTCAGAAAGAAAGAGAATCGGGTCCTACGTTAATTCCATATATGGATTAATCACTACATATATTGAAGATAGAAGCTAATATAGTATACCAACTTTATTAGAAAGTCAAGTACAACTTTATACACTACTATAACACTAATAGAGAGTATGGTAAGAAAGAAATTTCTTTCTTACCATACTCTCTTACCATACTCTCGGATCTCATAGAATCCCGCATAGCCCGTTGATTTCATTTAAGACGCAAAAAAAGAATCCTTTTGATTTGATTTCTTCAACTATTGATAAGAACTCAGAAGTCAAGTTTCATTTCAAGTAATTAATCATTTTGACTGACTGTTTTTACGTAAATGATAAGTAGAAAAGCAGTAGGAACTAAAATGAACAGTGCAGTAGCAATAAATGCAAGAATATTTACTTCCATAATCTCAATCTCATCGTTTTTTTTGATTTCACAATAACTCGGGATTTAATCCCATAGAGATGATAAATTTTTCACCTGTCAATTCAATGAATGCATTACCTATTCATGATCTTGAATCCGATCAATATCATGAATAAGAATATCTGAGCTATTAAATTAATTCGTCGTCGAGAATTGAATAGTATAACATACGAAGATCTTTTATCCATACCGAATCCAAGATTGGATTCCCGGACCAATCAAAAATTCCTTTATTTATCCTTCTTTTCTGTTCTTTCTTTTCTATAACCTACCTTAGGTCTTCCGTGTAGAACCATCAAATGAAGTATCCTCTAG